ATGGTGCCGGTATAGACCGAAATTCCGTTATGGTCCAATTCTGACCGGTAATAGATACCGGGGCTTTGCAATATTTGACTGATCACAATTCTGTATAGTCCATTTACTATAGAAGTTCCCAGGGAATTCATTAGAGGAATGTTTCCAATAAAAATTGTTTGTTCTTGCATATCCCTACGGGTTTTCCAAATTAATCCTGCGGATACGTATAATTCAGAAGAATATGTGAGTGATTCATATACAGCATCTCTTTCTTTTATCAATGGTTCTACCAATTTATATGTTTCCACAAATAATTGAAATTCAATTTCTTGATCTGTATCTTCAATTTTTGGAAACTTAGAAAGTTCTTCTGTTAAGCCATGATCAATGAACCTACAAAACCCTTCAAATTGTATCTGATTAAACCCAGGTATTGTAGACATTCTCTCATTTCCACCCCCAAGCATTTTATTTATTTCCCATTTATAAAAAAAAATCCCATTATTTGCTTATTCATCATCAAATGGATCGATCTAGCAATGATGGAATTTATATTATGTTTACTGAATCACATGAAATTTTACCTAACTCCATAGGTGTAATAGATGTAATGCATGAAATACATATGAACGTAGGAATAAAGAGACTTTGATACTCAAATTGGAATTTGCAACAACTACAAATGAAATACAAAGGAATTGGTAAATTCTATTTAGACTTATGTAGTTTTGTATAGAATATCTATATCAAAACAAAAGTGAGTCAATTTCTACCATTATTATGATATTCCAATCCGATTGGGTACTATAAATAGATTCGGGATTTGATCTGCAGAAACAATATAGAATTTTTTTGTATTTTTTTAACAACATGGAACTTTTTCGTGTATTCCACTGTTAAAAAAAAATTAGCATAGAATAGAGGAGAGATATTTTACCTATACCTATATTTTTTTTAGTAGAATTCGTAGAATACGATTGAAGTATGTATGAAGACTTGTATTTATTAATAAACATGTGCAGATATATATATATATAGTTATATATATCTACTCCTTTATTACAGTTCTATGGGGGACACCACAGTCAGACTCTATCCAAATTTCTATTTTCTATTTAATGATAATTAAAAAAAAATTGTAAAAATTGAATTCCGAAAATTTCCTATAGGCATCTTATATAGATAAGATACCCAATTAGATTTAGATAATAGTAATCGTTTATGTTCTGGGGTTTACATATACTCATAATCGCTATTATAATTTTAATTAAGAAGGATTTTTTTATGGTTATGGAAACGAATCAATACGGATTAGTAATGATTAGTTATCTATCAATTTTGATTTAGTTAGATAAGGTATCAATTTGGGGATTTTTTTCTTATATCATTAGGGAAACCGAATTTTCAATTTGAATCCAAGAATCATTTATGAATTCACAGTCAATAGTTAAAGTTAACGGTTCCCATTTGTCCTGAATTTTTTCTTTTGTGACCGAAAATCCCCATTTGATTTTTTATTTTCTTTCAATAGAAAAAGAAAGCAAAGTTTTTCGGTTTTTAGTTTTAGATATTGTGTGTTGTAAGATACTATCAATCGAAGAGATAGAGCCAATCCAATATTTTGTATCGTTTTGGCGGCATGGCCGAGCGGTAAGGCGGGGGACTGCAAATCCCTTTTTCCCCAGTTCAAATCCGGGTGCCGCCTCATCAACAAACAAAAGAATCGAAATACCTTCTTATGTTTTGCTGATATAACTTTATCATTTTTTTTTCCAGCAGAAGTAAGCAGAAGAAAAAGCCTCTTTAGATTTGCTTGATTCTAAGCATCGTTGGGGTTCTCTAAAATGCTATAAATCCTTGCGTCTAGGTTTCAAGAATTTAGTAGATTAATGAAAAATAATCGTTAAATCTTGATATGATAGCCCTTCGACTACTAATGTAGTGTCCACTGATTGGGTCTTGAATTAGGGAATCAAATTTCATTTTTAGTTACGGAAAGGAGGAAGATACTTTATATACGATATACGGACTCATGAAAGTATCTGAGTGCTCGAGCATTCAATCAATATTATATTGAATGGATAATTGGCTTTTTTTTTTTTATTTTAATCTTCAAAAAAGAAATTCTTTCTTTTCGATAAGCTCTAGTCACGCATGTAATAGGCCATCCCATCTCCCGATTGTCTCTATGAAACAATCGGGAGACAGTAAAGATTAGATCAAATGAGAAAGGAATAATAGGGTTATGTGATAAATAGTGATCTATCTTGATTCTCTATTTTTAGACTTTTTACTTAATGTAATGAAATGCAGGGCAACAAAAGAAAGACTAGGTCTTATTATTCCTACATGTTACTAACACTCCTTTGATACTTCCAAGAGTTTCTCTGCCTCTTTTATTTATTTGTGCTTAATTTTTTCGCTTATACTAGAAATCATATAATAACTTGTTATAATTCGATTTTTGGATTGTTTCATCAATGGTGTTGTGCCCGAATCTCTTTTTGACTATGCGCTAGTGATTCCACTATTATTAGTGAATAATAATTATTAGTGAGCAATAATGGAATAATTCTTTTATATTCATAGAGATAGGGGACATAATTCACATGGATATGGTAAGTCTCGCTTGGGCTGCTTTAATGGTAGTCTTTACATTTTCTCTTTCACTCGTAGTATGGGGAAGAAGTGGACTCTAGAAGTACTACTAATTGAAGAATCAAACTGTATCGATTGTTTTTGTTTTATTTTATAGATCGTTCTGCAAAACTTTTTTTCTTTGATTTTTTTTTTTTTTAACAGTAAAAAAAAAAAGAGTTCTGTTATTATTATAAGTTTTTAAGTGGATACATACTTTCGAGACGAAAGAACATAGACATAGTGGTTGTCCAATGAGATACTACGCATAATAATATACTACCTCATAATAAGATAGTACCTCGGGGTAGCCACCCACATATTACGTGCTTACCACTTGTTTTATTTATTATTATTAGTATTTTAGTTATTTTCAAAATAGGATTTATGCTTGTTTTATGGAACTCATTTCATATCATGGTTCAAACGTTAAAGATGGGGTTTGCTAATTCTTTTCGAAACGAAATCCGAAGATAAAAAGTTCCCACGGAACCGAACCCCTGGATCATCTGTCAACTGCTCAATCAATTACTTCTTTCGAATGCTAAAAAAGGATTAATGGCCTTTCGATTATTTCATTTCAGATTCATTGGAATCAACATGAATTATGAAGCAAAGAAATAGAGTTGGGCCACTATGTATATTATATTAACATTACATATATGTAATTGATATGATATTTATATATAAATATAAATGGAAAGATATATATTGTAGATTCATCTATATTCAAATGAATCTATATTCAACCTCTATTTTTATACAGTACAATTTTATACACTTCAATAACAATAATAGATAGTATGGTAGAAGGATTCATATATTTCTTTCTACCATACTATCGGATCTCATAGAATACTTCTCTCGTAGAATACTGATAATTCTAGTCCGCCAATTTCATTTAAGACGCGAAATTTTCATCCTTTTCATTTTTCTTATCTTCAAGCATTGATAAGAACTAAAAAGTCAAGGTTAATTCAAATTAATCACTTTGACTGATGGTTTTTACGTATATTATAAGTAAAAAGGCGGTAGGAACTAGAATGAACAGTGCAGTAGCAATAAATGCGAGAATATTTACTTCCATAATCTCATGGTTTCATTTTTTATTCGCAATAACTCGGGATTTAATCCCATAGAGATGATAAATGTTTCGCTTGTAAATTCAATGGGATGCATTGCATCTCGATGATATCGAAATCGTATTAAAATATCATGAATAACAATATCGGAGCTATCAAATCGATTCATCGTCGAGAATTGATTAGTATAACATAGGAAGATCTTTTATCCATACCGAATTGAAACAAAATGGGATTCCTGATGCAATCAAGAATTTCTTGACTTTTTTTTATTTCTAATTTTTTGCATTCTTTCTTTTCTATAATCTACTGACCTCTTGTCCAATGCAATCATCCTCAAGCAAACAATAGCACGGATATATTTTGCTTTAAGACGAAAAATTAGATCAAAGTTGACTATGTTAAATTTCTTTTGTATCGTCCAAATTCCCTTTGTGTATGTGCTTCCCGGAAACGTATAGTACTCTATTCCATTACAAAAATCGGGCGTAATCAAAAAAGCTAGACCCAGTACGGTATTCCTTCGAATCCTGAATATGATGCTACCAATAATTGTGGTAATTCACATATGTCACATATGTCTTTCTCCCATCAATCAGTACTCGTTGAAGAAATTGAAATTCCCATATTTTTTTGATGAAAAATGTGAAAAAAAAAAAGAGAGATCCCGTTTGGAATAAAATTCAGTTATCTTATTTGTTCTCTCTTTCACAGGAAAGGAAGAGATGAATTGATGTATTTTTTTATTGGATTTGGATTGGATCCATCGGGACTGACGGGGCTCGAACCCGCAGCTTCCGCCTTGACAGGGCGGTGCTCTGACCAATTGAACTACAATCCCAGGGAAATAAGGTGTACAACATATGTTGTTGATTTAATTTCCTTCAAACCTTTCTATGCAGATTTTTGATTCGAATTGTCATATTCTAACAGACAGAGACGCGAGTAATAGATTGATATGCGCGGAGACATGTACTTTAATGAGAGGAGCATGGATTAATAGTCATTTTTTCGTTATTGTCAAATTGATTGATAATCAATCTGTCGATGAATAAAAAAAGAGTTTTTTTTTTTATTCTTCCGTATCAAGTCAAGCATTTCTGTAGAAGAACAAATGGGTTATATCATTTCATTTTATGGTGGATCCGCGAATTATTGGGCCGAGCTGGATTTGAACCAGCGTAGACATATTGCCAACGAATTTACAGTCCGTCCCCATTAACCGCTCGGGCATCGACCCGGGAAGAATCAATTCCAAGCTTATTGATAATCCATGATCAACTTCCTTTCGTAGTACCC